TGGGTGCACTCCTATGAATGTAGAAAATATACTAGATTATTCGAGTCGAATTGAAATTAATTGTCAACTCATTCATAACTGTTTAGTCAAAATAACAATTTATTTTGATTGAACTGCTTAGTTTTGTTTGCTTTGGTACATGTCTCATTTCAAGATTTATCGACTCGAATTGTTCCATTTACTTCAATTTTATTTCGATATCAATTATAAATATATATTGCTATTTCTCTTATACCTTATACAAATAAGTACAAATAAGACCTTTTTTCTCTATTTTTCATCTCACTTCGGATTCTCTATAAAAATTTATAAAAAAAAAAAGAATTTAAAATAGAATTATAGAATTTTTAATAAAATACTAATCTATATAAAAATAGAAAATACTATACCTATATTCTATATGTAATAGAGTACCTCTACCTATATAATATGGAATATATATATTATTCTAAATTTAATATTTAATAATAAATATAATAAATAATATTTAAATAATATTAAACATTAATAGAATAGGATCTTATATTAACTATTAACTAAATTATAGTTCTATTCTATTATACTTCTATTCTATAGAATTCTATTCTATATTAATTTCGAATTATACTTCTATATTCATTTAGATTATACTTCTATATTCATTTAGAAATGAATATAAATATATTATATAAATATATTAATTAAATTAATTTAGTAATTGAATGTTAGGGCAAGAAAAGACTCCTTTATTTTTTTCTTTTATTGCTATACCAGGTAAGGTATAGCAATAAAAGAAAAAAGAAGAGCCCGTTTTACAATGTTAATAATGAAAGTTAATAAAGATCCTCATTTTTCAAACTCCAGCTTGTCCATAAATAGAGTAAGTCATTTTTAAATCCGTGTAACTTACTAGTAGATTTGATTTTTGTTGAGTTAGGTTGGAATTTGTTTTTAAATGAGTTCGTGTCATGATTTTGACTCCAAAAATTCATTAGGCTTCGGCAGGTATCCCAAAGACAAAGAAAAGAAGTATCACTAACTTTTTTTGATTGCGGATAGGAAAGGGGAAAAATTCATATGTAATTGACTTAGGAAGAGTAATGAATAAAATTGGGTTTGTTTAGCCAAGACAAGATAAAAAAAAATAAAAATAGCGATTGGGTCTATTGAAGTGCACTTTTTTTTTTTCGTTTTTCGATAAACCAAGCAATTGCAAGCGGCTAGTTACAAACAACAAACAATACAATAATGAAGAAATAAAAACTATACAATTTTTGTTTTTGTATTTGAATTTTATTTCATTTTTTTTTAGGGCTATACGGACTCGAACCGTAGACCTTCTCGGTAAAACAGATCAAACTGATTATTCTCAAAATGATTCGAACTGTTTCAAAGACCCAACATGCATTTTTTTGCATTGGGCTCTTCCATTAACTGATATAAATAATCAGTTAGTCTACCATAATTCTCTTGACAAGAAGATAAGAAGATGGCTCCATGTGCTCTGATTTCTTATTTGGATTCCGATCTGAGAGCACTACCGAAGTGTTTCAAAGAAGGTTATCCTGACGTAGGTTTGCTTTTGGCTTAGATCAACCTAAGTTAAATGAAGTCTCCATCGCCCCCTTCTTACTTAAATAATCCAATATGAAACTTCATACACCTTAAAGTTCATAAGATAGGACGAAAAAAGAATTTTTTGAGGTCTTGATACTCATTATGCCTAGCATTGAATAGAGTGAGTATTCCCCTTATCAATATCTTAAATCAATAATGGGTTCTATTGGTTGCCTAAAATCTAAAAATCGAAAAGGGGCACCTAAATTGGACCGAATCTTTTGTCAGGCTATTGTTCTCTTGTTCCCTAAAAGTCATGGAGTAAGACATCAACTTCTCAATAAGTTTTTTGATTCCATAATGTACTCCTCTGAAAAAACATCGGCGCGCGTGTAAACGAGGTGCTCTACCTAACTGAGCTATAGCCCTTTTGCTTGTGATATATATTTTATCATGTCAATAATTTCTTGTCAAGATGAATATTACATGATCCAACTTTTATCTCTTTGATCGGTATTGCTTATAAATAATATTACATTTATAATCCATCGATGTGACGGGTTCCATTTCTTTTTCTTTTTGATTCGAAATTACCTACTTAACTCAGTGGTTAGAGTATTGCTTTCATACGGCGGGAGTCATTGGTTCAAATCCAATAGTAGGTATAACTTATTAGATATCCGAATCCATGGTATCTAATAAGTTTTTCTATCCGCCTTAATTTTATTGATTTTTGATCTTTTCCATTCCATTCTATTTCTCTTTCTCTATTTCATTTTTGAATTTGAAAATTTTTCGTTGTAGTTGTATTAGATAGAATCCGATTCCATTTATGATTCTATTCAATTTGCAGAATAAAAAAATAAGATGTATAAGCAGAACTTATGTTTATACAGAAGTTTTTCTTTTGATTATTCGGGCGCACCGCCAACTGGTTATAGTTACGAAATCACATTGATAGCCT